TCCCGTATTTCAAATACTTCGTACAGTACCCAATAAGTTATTGGGTGTTCTTTTAATGGTTTCAGTACCTGCGGGATTATTAACAGTACCCTTTTTAGAAAACGTGAATCAATTCCAAAATCCCTTTCGTCGGCCAGTAGCCACAACCGTCTTTTTGGTTGGTACTGCAGTGGCCCTTTGGTTGGGTATTGGAGCAACATTACCTATTGAGAAATCCCTCACTTTAGGTCTTTTTGAAATTCAGTAATGATTCAACTGTGAAATCAAGGAGTAGTCGCTCGCCTTCAAGCGACTACTCCGGAGACACCAAAGGCCTCTTCTCTTGCATCCCTGGGGTAGTTGGTTGGGTAAATAGAAAGGGAGGGTAGAACTTTTGGTTTTTTCATGACTTTCCAAATTTCGTTTTTCATCTTTTTTTTCCTGTTGTCAAAGAGTTGAAGAATGAAAATAGATACTAAAGACGAAATAAAGAATTAGGGATTTCTCAATAACTATTGATTTCGTCTTTTCCTTTTTTACGTTCGGTTTTTTATTTGATTTGTTGTCAAAGAGTTGAACAATGAAAATAGACAAAAAAGACGAAATCCCTAATTCTTTATTTCGTCTTTTTTGTCCTTACGATTTCTTGGTTTTATTTCGTATATTTTGCAAAAGGGACTCACTCGATTGTTCTCTGTGAAGCTTGGACAAGCGCTTCATACGCACCGATGGTTTTGTCTGTCCATATCCCTATCAAAAGCATTTCGACTGATTCTCCTGCATAGTCATACCGGTGAATACTCGTAGTGACTAAATGGATTGGCAGGAAGCTTACATCAAACGAATGCCATCCTTGTTCTTCATTGGTAACTTCCGTTTCGGTTTTGGAGTCGACTGAATTGATTTCAATCTGCAACTCGACACAAAAAGAAACGGGTTCAGTGAGCGTCGCAATGTGTTGTGTTTTATCAACGACGCTAAGTCCAGATGGTAATTTTATGTCGTGTGCCATGATCGTGAAAGGACAATTCTTTCGATCGAGAATTGCGAAAACTTCCTTTTCTTTAAGGGGGATATTTACATCGAGAATTGCCTTTTCAGTACAAGGCAGATGTAAATCGTCGAAGTTACCTTTCAAGCGAATTTTGCTCAGATTTCTCAGAATTGCTGGTATTGACTCCTTAATACCCTGTATGTGCATCCCAAAAGTGGGTTCGTTTTTGATCTTAGCCCGTGTAACGCGGGCACATACCAAGCTTTTTAGCAAAGCTTGGCGCAAGCTATTAGCTAAAAAATTCGCTTGCCCGTTGTGAATGGGACAAAGGACAAATTTCCCATAATCACCCCCACTTGGTATTCTCTTGTATTGAATTTGAATTCTTTCCATGGTCACCGTCACCTCTTCTATCAAATTTTTCTTTCATTTTTTTGTTTCAATCAGTAATAATAAGACGGCTATGCTTGTATGTGCTTGTGTTTGATGAACTATAATGAATTCTTAAAGTGATGAGTGAAATCGGATCCAGCTTAGGTGGAGAAGCGCGGACCATACTGGAAATCTAGCTGTGGGTGATTTATGAGGCCTCCCCCATTGTTTCGTGATGAATAGTTTTCTCCTTTTTTTGGGGTGTTCCATTTTTTGTTCTACGTACGTCTTTTTTTAGGAGGCCTACACCCGTTGTGTGGTAAAGGGGTTCGGTCTCGTAAAAAACGCAACCGTACACGACTTCTAAAAATAGCTCGTAATGCTGCATCCCTTCCACGACCACCCCCTTTTATTAATACAACAGCTCGTCGCATACCTTGATCCACTACTGTGCGAATAGCTTTTTGTGTCGTCGTTTGGGCCGCAAATGGCGTCCCCCTTCTTTTACCCTTGAATCCACAAGCGCCGGCAGAGGCGGAAGTAACCACCCGACCCCCTACATCTGTAACAGTGACTATAGTATTACGGAAACTTGCTTGAACGTGAATAATTCCTTTGGGTATTTTCCGTGCACTCTTACGCGAACGAATGCGTCTATTCCTAAATGAACTATATCTTCGTATCGTTTTTGCCATATTTGATCATTTTATAAATAAAAGTTAGAGAGATATGGATATATCCATTTGATGTTAACAAATCTTTTTTTTGTTTTTCTAATTATTCTATTCTCTTTTTTGAATTTAGCTTTTACTTTATAAAATTCTTTTTTTTGAGAAAGGTTATCGTTGTCTTTGTTTATGTCTTGGATTGGAACAAATGACTCTAATTCGCCCTTTCCTACGGATCATCCGACACTTTGTACAAATTTTACGAACGGAGGCCCTTATTTTCATATTGTTAATTCCTTAACCTTGAATCTCTTTTTTGGAAGAAAATAAATTTCCTTGGAGTCGCGAATGGAATCCTCACGAGTCTTCAAGTGCAAAACCCACCTTACTTACTCATACTCATTCGAATCTGAATTGGAAAGTGATTGAGTCACTAGTCCTTGATGGATTTTTTGGGGATCTTTCTTGTTTCCCATTCTTACCTCCTTCTCGTTATATAAGGACTATACTCTAGCTTCCTTTGGTTGGGTGTAGTGGCATAAAGATTACGATTACCATATATATAACAAGATTTCTCCACCCATTCTTTTTAGGCGAGCCTCTCGGTCTGTCATTATACCTTTAGAAGTAGAAAGAATTGCAATCCCCATTCCGCCCAAAATCCTAGGAATTTTTTGATAGTTAGAATAGATTCGTAGACCAGGTCGACTGACCCGTTTGAAATTGAAAAGAGTTCTAGACGGACCCTTCCTATTCCTTCTATGGCGTAGGGTTAAAACCAAAAAGGATTTTTTGCTTTCCCGATGTTCCCTCGCATTTTTGATAAAACCCTCTCGTAAGAGTATTTTTACAATGTTTTGGGCGATATTAGTAAATGGGATTCGAACCGTCTCTTTTTTATCCATATCAGCATTTCTTATAGAGGTGACTATTTCAGAAAGAGTGTCCTTACCCATGATAAACTAAATGTTGCCTTCCAATTTGGATATAATAAACATGTTCCTTTCTTTTGATTCTTGAATTCTGAAAGGTATCTACCTGAGACACAATCTACCATACTGATAAATGGATTTCATTCAAATACTAGATCACAGTTTCCTTTGAAAAGACTTCTTATAATACTTCAGTCGCTAATGAAACTATTTTGGTGAAATTTTGATTCAATTCTAGGGGGATCGCACCAAAAATGCGAGTTCCTACTGGATTTCTGTCTTTATTAATGACAACTGCAGCATTATCATCATATCTTATTCTCATACCATCATCACATTTGAATTCTTTACAAGTACGTACAATTACAGCTTTGATCACTTCTGCTCGTTTTAGAGCCGAAGTTGGCTTTGCTTCCTTAATCACAGCAACAATAACGTCGCCAATATGAGCATATCGTTGATTGCTAGCTCCTACGATTCGAATACACATCAATTTCCGGGCACCGCTGTTGTCCGCTACATTCAAAAGGGTCTGAGATTGAATCATATCGTTTTTTTGTTTAGCCTGCTCTTTCGACGCAAAGCACGAAGTCAAAAAAAAGAAATTTTGTCCAAAAAACCTGCAATTCTTTTTTTTATCCCCAAGGCTTCCTTACTGATTTTGGTTCTACATTCCTATTTCGAAATAATGAATTGAGTCCGTATAGGCATTTTTGATGCAGCTATTTCAATAGCCTTTCTAGCTATCTTTTCCGCTACCCCGCCCATTTCATAAAGTATTCTACCCGGTTTAACGACAGCTACCCAATATTCGGGAGATCCTTTACCCGAACCCATACGCGTTTGTGTAGGTTTTACTGTAACCGGTTTGTCTGGAAAAATACGCACCCATATTTTTCCACCGCGGCGTACATTTCGTGTCATTGCTCGCCGCCCTGCTTCTATTTGTCGAGAGGTGACCCAAGCGGGTTCAAGTGCTTGAAGAGCATATTTACCGAAAGAAATACGACTGCCTCCAGAAGATCTTCCTTTCATTCTTCCTCGATGTTCTTTACGGAATTTGGTTTTTTTTGGACTCAACATAGCAATTAGATCCTTTTTCGAATTCTTATTCAACCCTCTAGAATTGTTCCTTTTTTTGGTTTAACAAAAAAAGAAAGAACGAAAGAATTTTTCATTTTTTGTTCTAGCATTGGATAGTAGGATTTCCCGTCTCAAAAGATCCAAACTTTTATGCCCAATACCCCATGGATAGTTAGAACTTGAGTGGAACCAAAATCGATTTTAGCGGTAACGGTTTGGAGAGGGACTCGACCCTTTCTAAGCCATTCGACGCGTGCCATTTCTTTTGCTTTTCCGCCAATACATCCGGCAATTTGTACTTGAATTCCCTTTTTATATGCTTTTTCGACTAATTCAACAGCCTTTTTCATTACTTTGCGAAATGAAACTCTCTTCTTTAATTGGAAGGCTATAAATTCTCCAAGAATAGTAGGGTCTCCGTAAGGCTTTCTAATTTTTCTAACAGCAAGATTCAGTTTTCGGTTTTGAATCAAGTGAATGGCTTTTTTTAAACTTACCTGTAATTCTTTGATTTTGGTTTTGGGCGGTTTATCCTTATCCTCTGTTAATAACTGTGAGAATCCCATATAGATTATGACTTTAACCACATCGATTGATTTGTCAATCTGTATTCGTGAAATTACATCCGTAACGGAAACGGAGGAGATTCTCTTTTTTTCTATATACCTCTTAATGTGTTCTCGTATTTTGTGATCTTCTTGCAGGCCTTCAGAATAATCTTTTCGTTCTTCAAACCAAATAGAGTGATGGGTTTGGGTTGTACCAAGTCGGAAACCTAATGGATTGATTTTTTGTCCCATAATACCTCCCTACTATCCATATCATTACACGGCATACTCAGTATCTTTCTTTTCATTTCTCTTTTCGCGTTATTATTTCATTTCCGTTTGATTTATCTAAGAGGGCCCATGGTTTTCTGATATATTCTTCAGATTTTTCGTTTAATGATATATCCCTCAATACGATAGTGAT